CATGATTGGGGCTATAGTACTGACTATGCATAGGACTACTAAGGTGAAAAGACAGGATGTATTCCGACGAAATGCTATGGATTTTAGGAGGACTATAATGAGGAGGACGACAGACCCACTCACGATCTACTAAAAGGAAAGTAGCTTTATTTTGGTTCAAATCCAATTCGTGAGATGACAGTGATCTTTAGCTGGTCATGGCCATAAGATGCTCTTTTCCTCGGAGCCGTCGATGTCGATAGAAGGAGGCCGCTAAGGGCGGCATTCCTTCCAAATGTTTCGGGGGCAAGCTTTAGGTTCAATTCTATCTTTCTTGCCTATAGTCATCTTACCTTCATTCCTATCTGTATCCTTTCCCTATGCGGAGCCGAAATCGAAAAGGATTCACTTTCGATGTCAACTTACTTCGAATATAGCACAGTGGTAAGCCTTCCATTTTACAGAGGTTTGTGCACGTTCGAATATGGTGGAGTTAGTTAGTTAAGGGTTCGTCGAGCATATAAGCTATCGTTATCGTTAGTCGTTGAATATCGTAGTTTCCGCTCATGTATGGGCTCCTTCAACTACCGCCACGAATGCAACAATAGACCTTCAATGAGCGAGCTATGGGCAAGCTCGCAGGCCCGGTGCCGGTGTAAGTCGCGGAACTCATTCATAGCCGGTAACACCTTTCAACCCATGACTTGCTACTAAAAAGTACTCTGGACGTACTAAGATAGACCTACATACCAGTAGCCAGAAAGGCAGGTCGACTCAGGCTGTACTCATAAACCCGTTAGGAACAATGAAAGGCTTCGCTGCTAATAAGAATAGCTTCACAAGCTTTTGTATTCTTTGCGTAAGTAAGCATGCGTACACGTTCATGCTAGAAATGCAATAAATTTACAGCGAAGCCTTTCCACAAAAGAAAGAAATGACTCGCGCTACATGCACCTTCCGACCAAACAAGGCGCTGCTTCTTCTAACTAACTAATAGGACTGAGTGAACCTCCTCTTCATTCTCTCTTTTATCGTCTTATCTCTGGCTTCCCGAAGAATCAATCCCTTCTCCTTCTCTATCTTTCTGTGCAAAGTTTCTGGTTCGACCCCCCTTTTTTCTAATAGTGTTGAGATATCTTAAGTAACTTAGTGCAAATAAAATGAAAAACTTATCTGACGAGGCCAGACAAAGAAAGACCAATCTCGCTGTCAAAGTCAGACCGAGCAGTCTAAGATTGAATAACCTGCAAACCTCATAAACTAGAACTAGGAAGTTTTCTTGTCTCTTCATTATGAGAGAGATTCTTTTTCTTTTATCAGCTCGGAAGTCTATGCTATCTAGATATTCTCTTAGTCAATTCATATCATTTCCAGGCCACCGATTGAAGTGAAAAGGTATCACACAGGGGGGATTCGGGAGATAATCGTGGTGAACAAATAGTTTTGGATCCCATATTAGACAGCACAACCGCTTATTCTAGGGTCTCGATGCAAAATAAGTGGTGGGAAAGGAAGTCCCATCTTCACTCCCTTCTGCGTACGCCTATGAATGGTCTAATTCTTCTATCTCCATTGGTCAAGGAAGACTAGCTATTCCGCTATTTGCCCTTTCGTCGCCGACAGACACGGAAAGCAGGGATGCGAGAAAAGTCAGTCCAGATGAATCTGATTCCCGCTCCGCACCTTGCTTTCTTGCCTTGTTGAGGATGTCCTCTCATTGGCATCAGAGAAGTAATGAGATGAGGCTTACTTCACTAGTTGAACTAGTTGAATTAGCATTAGCAAGGCTGACTGAATTTCATGCTTGAAGGGAAGATAGTGAAGATGGATTGAGAGTTTCTTTCTCTAAGGTAGGGAGAACAGTAAGTAGGGTGAATAAAGCATGTATGGATTCCCCTCGGGAATGAGCTATCAGGCTGAATGTATCGTATAATAAGGTAAGGAATCCTAGTTCATAGGCGAAGGGCTGATAGGCCCAGGAAAGACATATAAGGAGTTAGATTGGATGTGAGCAAGTCAAGTTCTGTTAGCCGTTAGCCTTGTTTAGTTAGTCGTTTAGTCAAAGCCGTACGTATGTCCCTTTCCATCCTCCTATTTGTAGCTCCACGCCCTTTGCAATGCCATGGATTGGTTTCGCGGCAGAGTTAACGGCCTTGATCCTAATTCTCCCCGCGACTTCTTCTCTACTGATTCCTTAGCACGACTTGAGTTTACTTTCATTTTCGAATGGATGATTAAAATGAAATGGACTCAATACTTCGAAAGGTATTTCACGGTAGTAATGAACCCAGAGGCCCTAAACTTCGCCGATGCACCTCTTGTAGAACTGGATTGGAAAGGCCATACTGAACGCAATCAACAATTGTTCAGATATGGTTTTCACTGGACCTTATCCGAGATGGTTGGAAAGACAGAATTCCAACGGAGACCCGGTATTCTCGCACCGGAACGGTTTTGGTCTCTCAGGTATCCTCCGGATCCCCCTTTCGTATGGATTCGCCGAGGGTTTGACAGAAAGCAAAGAGCCGTTTTCGAGGACACGGTTAATTTGAACTTAGGGACCGAAGAGAATGCCCGAAACATTCCTATTGGTCCTGCTTTGTCTCCCAAGGAAAAGGAAGATCTCACTCGGTGCCTCTTGGATTACAAAGAGTTCTGTGCCTGGTCGTACGAAGACATGCCCGGACTTTACTCCGATCTCGTTGAACATCGTCTCCCCCCGGAGACAAGCCCGTCAAGCAAAAGCTTCGGCGGCTACACCCTGATTTGGACTTTAAAGTAAGAGAGGAGATTCCATAAAAAAAAACAGCAAATTGAATGAAAGCCATTTGTCTTTCCTAGTGGGTAGAAAAGTTTTGGTACCAAAAAAGGACGGTAGAATACGCATGTGCATAGACTACCGGGATCTTAACAGGGCCTGCCCGAAGGACGACTTTCCCCTTCCAAAGATCGACATTCTAGTTGATAGCACGGCTGGTTATGAGATGTTGTCATTCATGGACGAAAGAGGATACAAGCTGATCCTCCTCGCTCAAGAGGATCAGCATAAGACTGCCTTTTCTTCTCTTAGTCGTTCCAAGCCCTCTCTTCTTTGAATGAAGTTTTCCTTCAGTAAGAGGAAACCCAGTCATTTTCATCCACCTTCTTGGCTTATAGAAAGTTTGAGTCTGTAGTCCGAATTCTAAAAGAACCTTTCTTCTTTCCGGGATAAGTATGCTTTGCATCTGGATTCTACTAGGTTTTACCTCTCTTAACTGGCGTGGACGAATACAATTCTTGAATTCTGCTTCGTTAGGTCTTTGTTCCTCTCGACTTTTGTATATATCATTCTTTTCTTCCTTTTTCTATAATAAGTATTCTAGCCTCGCATCTTATAAGGGCGGTCTCCTTACGTTCAAAGACTAACAAGTGGATCCTAAGGGTCAGATCGAATCCCTATTTGAAAGGTCTGATCCTACAGCTGGCTTGAGACACCTCACCCCACGAAGCGAAGCTCGACCAGGACACGGATCAATAGCATATCCGAGTGTAGAAATAGGCAGATTTTCTGGTTCAAGCCGTATCTACTAATGTTCTGTTTTTATCTTAAGGGGGGATTTTCCCCGTCAAACGCAGGAATTTCTACGCGAGGGGAAAGTTAAGGCATCTGGGGCCAAAGAATCAATGGAATTGACTTCGTCGTTGCGAAAGGAGTCAAGAAGGAAGGACTAGAAGCCCCTCAGAGGCACTCGAGGATACCATTCTGATAGGGCCCACCCATACCAGTGAAGTTAGTTCTGTATCAGAAGTGGACGAAAGAATTAGTTCAAAATAAAGGCCGCTATTGGTTTGAGCTACAACCTCTCTCCCTCTCCGTCCAGACCAAAAAACGGATTCTCGGCTCAGCAGCCAGAACAGACAAGACACCTGTCTCCTGGAATTGTTGTTGTCCTTTTCGGATCAGGGCTGGGGCGTATGCCAGGTGACTTAGAAAAGGATAGGTAACCCGCTTATAATAGTTAGTTTTTTCATTCATAAGCAGGCACGAAAGAAAAGAAGGCTTCCTCTTTCGAGGCTTCCGATGCTTGGTCTTCTGAGGAGTTAGGGGCTAAGTATGAAGCGATTAACCAACCTTCTTTGTCTTTGGAAGGGCATTACTATGAATTCAGTTTCCTGCCTAAGTCGAACCAAGATTCTTTCTTTTTTATTCCATTAGGCTCCTTAACTTCATTCTTTTCTTTTTACTATCACCCTTATCTTATTAAAACAATAGAAAGGGGCAACTTGTCTTAGTAAAATACTATTTCCTAGCGCGCGAAGAACTACCAATTATCCATTTTTAAGACCTTTCAATGTACCCCCGGTGGAAGCAAAGCAGGGCGAGACGAAGACTAGGCTCGTCAGATGGCATAAGACCATGACACTAGCTTTCATTTTCATTACCTCAATTAAGGAAGAAAGTTCCACTTGGTCCGAGAAAGCAGGAATTTCAATGAAAATCTGTGGGTGATTCGGGGAGAGCCAGCAAGGAGATATGACGTGTGCGCAGTGCCCATGTTGACAAGACCCCGAAACCAAGGGATTGACCCGAAAGAAGCCAAACTCTTCCTATCCCTGCCTATCTGCCGTCACCTTCCTCCTTCCCTTTTCAGTCCTATTGCTCGGGAAGGCTTTCCCCATTGCCGAAGATTCCTCACTGCTGCCTCCCATCGGGAGTAGGGACCCTGTCTCAGTTCCCTTGTGGCCATTCCCCCTCTCAGGCTAACTACGTATCACAGCCGCCTTGGTAAGCTATTACCTCACCAACTAGCTAATACGACTTATCCGGCATGCCTTAAGGCTGTTCGTGCCCCTTTCCCTTTTGACGACCAAGTCACAATGGCAACAATGTATTTCTCTGGAGATGCGAAGAATATTGGAAACGACTCTCGAACCATCACGCGGATTCCGACCCAACTACCCATGATATGGTAAGAACAGAATGGAAAGGAAAAATAAATGATTCTATGCGCAGACGTGAAAGCTCTATCAATAGAAGCATT